ATTAGTCTGGATACAGCAAAATAATTCTATTCGATCGAATGTACTTATTCGATCGAATAAGTACCTTGTGTCAGAATTGAGAAATTCTATGGCTCGAATCTTTAGTATTCTCTTATTTATTACCTGTGTTTACTATTTAGGCAGAATACCGTCACCCATTGTTACTAAAAAATTCAAAGAAACCTCAGAAACGGAAGAAAGGAGGGAAAGCGAGGAAGAAACATATGTAGAAATAGAAACAACTTTTGAAAAGAAGGGGACTAAACAGGAACAAGAGGGATCCATTGAAGAAGATCTTTCTCCTTCCCTTTTTTCGGAAGAAAAGGAGGATCCGGACAAAATCGATGAAAGAGAAGAGATCCGAGTGAATGGAAAGGAAAAAACAAGGGATGGATTGAACTTTCAAGAGACATTCTATAAAGATAGCCAAGTTTATAAAACTTCTTATATGGATCGGAATAAAAATAAAGAGAATTCGAAATTAGAAATATTTCAAGAAGATCCATTTTTATTATGGTTTGAAAAACCTCTTGTAACTCTTCTTTTCGACTATAAACGATGGAATCGTCCATTGCGATATATAAAAAACAATCAATTTGAAAATGCCGTAAGAAATGAAATGTCACAATATTTTTTTTATACATGTCGAAACAATGGAAAAGAAAGAATATCTTTTGCGTACCCCCCCAGTTTGTCAACTTTCTTGGAAATGATACAAAAAAAAATTTCTTTGTTGACAAGAGAAAAACTACCCTCTGATGAATTGTATGATCATTGGATTTATACCAATGAACAAAAAAAGAACAACTTGAGCAAAGAATTTAGAAATCGAATGGAAACTCGAAATAAAGGATCCATTACTCTAGATGTACTCGAAAAAAGAACTAGATTGTGTAATGATGAAAATAAAAAAGAATACTTGCCTAAAATATATGATCCTTTTTTGAAAGGGCCCTGTCGTGGAAGGGTCAAATTTTTTTTTTCATCCCCAATCCTAAATAAAATTTCTATAAAAAATTACATCGAGACAGGTTGGATAAATAAGATTCATGTTATACTTTTTAATACTGATCAGGAAAACTTGGAAAAACAAATAGATGCATTTGATAGAAATTCATTATCAACAGAAAAAAAACTTTATTTATTTCCATTTCCAGAAACTGAACAAGGAAGAATTAATTCAGAAGATCAAATAAAAATTTTGAAAATTTTCTTCAACGCAGTTATAACCGAGCCCAAGACTAAAAGAATTAAAAAAAAATCTATTGGAATAAAAGAAATAAGTAAAAAAGTTCCTCCGTGGTCATACAAATTAATCAACGATTTGGAACAACAGGAGGGAGAAAACGAAGAAAACGTGGCAGAGGATCATCAGATTCGTTCCAGAAAAGCCAAACGTGTAGTGATTTTTACTGATAACCATCAAAATACTGATGCTAATAGCAAAAATACTAATAATCCTGATCAAGCCGACGAAGTGGCTTTGATACGTTATTCACAACAATCGGATTTTCGTCGAGACATAATCAAAGGCTCTATGCGTGCTCAAAGACGTAAAACAGTTACTTGTGAATTGTTTCAAGCAAATGTGCATTCTACTCTTTTTTTGGACAGAATAGACAAACCCCTTTTTTCTTTTGATATCTCCGGGATGATAAAATTCATTTTGAAAAACTGGATGTATAAAAAAACAACAGAATTAAGAATTTCGGATTATACGGAGGAAAAGACAAAAGAAAATGATAAAAAAAAAGAGGAAGAAAAAAGAGAAGAATACAAAAGAGAAGAGAAAGCACAAATAGAAATAGCGGAAGCCTGGGATAGCATTTTATTTGCTCAAGTAATAAGAGGATCCCTATTAGTAACCCAATCTTTTCTTAGAAAATATATTCTATTCCCTTCATTGATAATAGCTAAAAATATAGCCCGTATGTTATTATTTCAATTTCCCGAGTGGTCCGAGGACTTAAAAGATTGGAATAGAGAAATGCATGTTAAATGCACCTATAATGGTGTTCAATTATCAGAAACCGAATTTCCAAAAAATTGGTTGACAGACGGTATTCAGATAAAGATCCTATTTCCTTTTTGCCTTAAACCTTGGCACAGATCTAAGGTGTCACCCCCCCAGAAAGATCCGCTGATAAATAAAGGGCAAAAAAACAATTTTTGTTTTTTAACAGTTTGGGGAATGGAAACTGAACTTCCTTTTGGTTCTCCCAGAAAACAACGTTCATTTTTTGAACCCATTTTTAAAGAACTCAGAAAAAAAATTATCAAATTGCAAAAGAATTCTTTTTTAGTTATACAGGTTTTAAAAGAAAGAATCCATTTCTTTTTAAACCTTTCAAAAGAAAGAAAAAAATGGGTCATGAAAAACATTCTATTTTTAAAAGGAATAATAAAAGAACTTTCAAAAAGAAACCCAATTCAATTATTTGGATTAAGAGAAATATATGAATTGAGTGAAACTAAAAAAGAAAAAGATGGGATAATCAGTAATGGGATGATTAATGAATCGTCCATTCAAATTCTATTTATGAATTTGACAGAAAAAAAAATGAAAGATCTGGCTGATAGAACCAGCACAATCAGGAATCAAATAGAAAAAATTACAAAAGATAAGAAGAAAGGATTTTTAACTCCGGAAATCAATAGAAATATTAGTTATAATAAAAGAAGTTATCCTACTAAACTATTAGCATCAATAAAAAATATTTGGGAGAAATTAAAGAAATTCAAAAGAAGAAATGTTCGATTAATCCACAAATCATATTCTTTTTTCAAATTTTTAATTGAAAGGATATACATAGATATCCTTCTCTGTATCATTAATATTCCGAGGATCACTACACAACTTTTTTTTGATAATTCAAAAAAAATGATTGATAAATACATTTACAATAATGAAAGAAATAAAGAAAAAATTGATAAAAGAAATAAAAATACAATTCGTTTTATTTGGACTATAAAAAAATCAATTTCGGATATTAGTAATAAAAAATCAAAGATTTTTTTATCCTCATTCTCACAAGCATATGTATTTTACCAATTATATCAAACGCAAATTCGTAACTTGTATAAGTTAAGATATGTCCTTCAATATCAATATCACGGAACATCTCTTTTTCTTAAGAATAAAATAAAGGATTATTTTGAAACACAAGGAATTTTTCATTCTGAATTAAAACATAAAAATATTTGGAATTCAGAAATGATTCAATGGAAAAACTGGTTAAGGGTTCATTATCAATATGATTTATCTCCGATTAGATGGTATCGATTAGTACCACACAAATGGCGAAATAGATTCAATCAAACCTGTATAGTGCAAAATAAAGATTTAAACAAAAAGCATTCAGATGAAAAAGATCGATTAATATTAATTATTTACAAAAGATTAAATGATTTTGAATCAAATTCAAAATATAACTTTCAACAATACTATAAATATGATCTTTTTTCATATAAATCGATTAATTATGAAAATAAGAAGGATTCACATATTTCTGTATCACCATTACGTTTAAATAATAAACAAGAGATTTGTTATAATTACAATAAGATATATAAAAAGGGTAAATTCGTTGACATGACAGGAGGTATTATTCCTATTAATTTAGAAGATGATGCTATTATGAATCTGGATAAATTTACAGATAGAAAATATTTTGATTGGAGAATTTTCGATTTTTGTCTTCGAAATAAAGTCGATATTGAGTCCTGGATCGATATCGATACCAATGGTAATAAAAATACTAAAACTGGGATTAATAATTATCAAATAATTGATAAAATGGATCAAAAAGGTCTTTTTTATCTTAAAATTTCCCAAAATAGAGGAATTACGGCATCCAACAAAAAAAAAGACCTTTTTGATTGGATCGGAATGAATGAAGAAATACTAAGTCGTCCCATATCGAATCTGAAACTTTGGTTCTTTCCAGAATTTGTGCTGCTTTATAATACATATATTATGAGACCGTGGATCATACCAATCCAACTACTTCTTTTAAATTTTAATGAAAATGGTATTGAAAATAAAAACATCACTAGAAAGAACAAAAGGAATCTTTTTCTATTTTCGAATGAAAAAAAATCGATTGAATTAGAGAATCGAAATCAAGAAGAAAAAGAATCCGCAAGTCGAGATAATCTTGAATCAGATGCACAAAATCAAGCGAACCTTGGATCACTTCTCTCAAACCAAGAAAAAGCTATTGAAGAAGATTATGCAAGCTCAGATATGAAAAAACGTATAAAGAAAAAGCAATATAAGAGCAACACGGAAGCAGAACTTGATTTCTTCCTAAAAAGGTATTTACGTTTTCAATTGAGATGGGATGATTCTTTAAATCAAAAAATGATCAATAATATCAAAGTATATTGTCTCCTACTTAGACTTATAAATCCAAGAGAAATTGCTATATCCTCTATTCAAAGGGGAGAAATGAGTTTAGATATTCTGATGATTCAAAAGGATTTAACTCTTACAGAATTAATGAAAAAGGGTATATTAATTATCGAACCAGTTCGTTTGTCTATAAAAAATGACGGACAATTTATTATGTACAAAAGTCTAAATATTTCATTGGTTCATAAGAGTAAGCCCCAAATTAATCAAAGATACCGAGAAAAAAGCTATATTGCTACGATTAATTTGGATAAATCCATTGAAAGACATCAAAGAATGGCTGAAAATAGATACAAAAATCATTATGATTTGTTCTTTGTTCCCGAAAAAGTTTTATCCACTAAAGGACGTAAAGAATTAAGAATTCTAATTTGTTTCAATTCACGGAAGAGAGATGGTATTCATAAAAATCCAGTATTTTGCAACAACGTAAAAAACTTTGTTTTGGATAAAAGAAAACATTTTGATAAAAAGAAACTAATTAAATTAAAGTTCGTTCTTTGGCTCAATTCTCGATTAGAAGATTTATCTTGTATGAATCGATATTGGCTTGATACCAATAATGGGAGCCGCTTCAGTATGATAAGGATAAATATGTATCCACGATTGCAAATTTGTTAATGATGCGTTTTTCATATATATTCTGTACCATATATGTATGGTATATGAAACAAATAGTTGCACCCATGTATTGTCTTACCTTCCAGTCTGATACATGACTACGAATTCAATGCATGTATCAATATCCAATAGATCTATAAATGATTAACGGAATCTTCTTATTTTTTATTTTATTATTAGATTAGATCCAAAATTTTGTATCTTTTCTAAATGTAGAAATATATCATCCTTTCCTATTCCTATACGAATTTTCATATTCCTATTCCTATACGAATAAAATTGAAAAGAAAATTGGATTGATTAATTTTATTTGATAAAATTAGGAGTTCATAAAGAAATTAAGATTATTGTGTATACAAAATTAAAATGACTAGCATTATTCTTACTGATCAGTAAAATCCATTAAAAAAAAAAGAGGATAGAAAATCCGTTTTATGGTAAAAAATTCATTCATTTCAGTTATTTCACAAGAAGAAAAAGAAGAAAACAGGGGGTCCGTTGAATTTCAAGTATTTCATTTCACCAATAAGATACGAAGACTGACTTCACATTTGGAATTGCACAGAAAAGACTATTTATCTCAGAGAGGTCTACGTAAAATCCTGGGAAAACGCCAACGACTGCTCTCTTATTTGTCAAAGAAAAATAGAGTACGTTATAAAGAATTAATTAGTCAGCTGGATATTCGGGAATCAAAAACTCGTTAATTGAAAAAGGAATTTGAATTATTTGATTTTTTTATTAGATCTTGAATTTTAATGAACTTCTTTTCATTTTCAGCAATTCATGAAAGAATGAATCGAGGAATAACCTATGAATGTAACAACTACAAGAAAAGACCTCATGATAGTCAATATGGGACCTCACCACCCATCAATGCATGGTGTTCTTCGGCTCATCCTTACTCTAGATGGCGAAGATGTTATTGATTGTGAACCAATATTGGGTTATTTACACAGAGGAATGGAAAAAATTGCGGAAAATCGAACAGTTATACAATATCTGCCTTATGTAACACGTTGGGATTATTTAGCTACTATGTTCACAGAAGCAATAACCGTAAATGGACCAGAACAGTTGGGAAACATTCAAGTACCTAAGAGAGCCAGTTATATCAGAGTAATTATGTTAGAGTTGAGTCGTATAGCTTCTCATCTGTTATGGCTTGGCCCCTTTATGGCAGATATTGGTGCACAGACTCCTTTTTTCTATATTTTCAGAGAAAGAGAATTAGTATATGATCTATTCGAAACTTCCACCGGTATGAGAATGATGCATAATTATTTTCGTATCGGAGGAGTAGCGGCCGATCTACCTTATGGATGGATAGATAAATGTTTGGATTTCTGTGATTATTTTTTAACAGCGGTTTCTGAATATCAAAAACTTATTATGCGAAATCCTATTTTTTTAGAACGAGTTGAGGGGGTAGGCATTATTGGTCCAGAAGAAGCAATAAATTGGGGTTTATCGGGACCAATGCTACGAGCTTCCGGAATCCAATGGGATCTTCGTAAAGTTGATCATTATGAATGTTACGACGAATTGGATTGGGAAATCCATTGGCAAAAAGAAGGAGATTCATTAGCTCGCTATTTAGTCCGAATCGCTGAAATGAGGGAATCGATAAAAATTATTCAACAGGCTCTGGAAGGAATTCCAGGGGGACCCTATGAGAATTTAGAAACCCGATTCTTTGCTAGAGAAAGGGATCCAGAATGGAATGATTTTGAATATCGATTCATTAGTAAAAAACCTTCTCCTACTTTTGAATTACCGAAGCAAGAACTTTATGTAAGAGTTGAAGCCCCAAAGGGAGAATTGGGAATTTTTTTAATAGGAGATCAGAGTGGTTTTCCTTGGAGGTGGAAAATTCGTCCACCTGGTTTTATCAATTTGCAAATTCTTCCTCAGTTAGTTAAAAGAATGAAATTGGCCGATATTATGACAATACTAGGTAGCATAGATATCATTATGGGAGAAGTTGATCGTTAAAATGATAATTGATACAACAGAAGTACAAGATATAAATTCTTTTTCTAGATTGGAATCTTTAAAAGAAGTCTATGGAATCATAGGGATGTTTTTCCCTATTTTGACTCTTGTATTGGGAATCACAATAGGTGTACTCATAATTGTGTGGTTAGAAAGAGAAATATCTGCAGGAATACAACAACGTATTGGTCCCGAATACGCCGGTCCTTGGGGAATTCTTCAAGCTTTAGCAGATGGGACAAAACTTATTTTCAAAGAGAATCTTTTTCCATCTAGAGGAGATACTCGTTTATTCAGTATAGGACCATCCATAGCAGTTATATCAATTTTACTAAGTTATTCAGTAATTCCTTTTAGTTATCACCTTGTTTTATCTGATCTCAATATCGGTGTTTTTTTATGGATTGCCATTTCCAGTATTGCTCCCATTGGACTCCTTATGTCAGGATATGGATCAAATAATAAATATTCTTTTTTAGGTGGTCTACGAGCCGCTGCTCAATCGATTAGTTATGAAATACCATTAACCCTTTGTGTGTTATCAATATCTCTACGTGCGATTCGTTAAAACAGAAACTTTTCTTTATTCCTTTCTTTTTCGAAAAGAAATTGAATAGATATCTCCTTTTTTTATTCATCATTCAGTTCGATGACCTAAATCAGATAGTTGTATGAGTGAAAGAAAACAGCTTATAAATTAGCAGTAAAAAGATTGAGTCTCATTTCCTACGTACAAGAATAAAAAAAAAAGTAAATAGAAGCAAGACTTTTACCCCAAGATTGGTTGATTAGTCATCCTGGCTTGAAGCGGGCTCAACTCAAAAGATCAACCACATAGAGTTTTCACTATCGTTTCTATGTATTACCATAACGGGTGATTGAGCAAAAATCAGTGGATGGTTAGGAACACCAAAATACATAAAGGATTAGTAATGGAGATTTTTTATGTAAATTATCCAAAAGGAATTTTTACATAACATAAAAAGAATAGTAATTGGGGCTTTAAGTTAGTAGAAATGATCAAGCAGTACTACCCACGATCCCGATTCAGAGTATACTCCTATCCACAGATTCAAAAATGACTATCAGGAACGAAATAATCCTTTTTTTGAAACCCCCCTTATTTTTTTTTCAAAAAGAAGAATAGGAACGAAAAAAAAAAGATCTTTTTCTTATTTCCTCTATTAATAGGGATAACGTGGCATTATTCAGGAACTAATGTATAATTTTTTTTTCGTAATCAAAAAGAATGGGTTGAAATATCTATTGCTATTTCTACAAAGAGTATTTTATTGAAGGATTAAGTTATTACTCAACAAATAAAAATTCAAATTATTAAAGGATGAGATCAATTCAGAAGTGCTTTTTTAGTTATTATTATAGCAGACAGAATTCAATTGGTCTAATTCAGGACCTTCCGATAGGTTTTGACTCTATCTATATAGAATATATATTTCATTTCGAATCGATATATAGTATTTATTATACTACAAACATATCAATATAAATAATATCAATTCGGTCCTTAGATTTATTGATGGCCCTCGAGGAGCCGTATGAGGTGAAAATCTCACGTACGGTTCTGGAATAGCGATGGGAACAGTGATGTTATCATCGACTATGATTATCTAACAGTTCAAGTACAGTTGATATAGTTGAGGCCCAGTCCAAATATGGTTTTTGGGGATGGAATTTGTGGCGTCAACCTATAGGGTTTTTCGTTTTTCTAATTTCTTCCCTAGCAGAATCTGAGAGATTACCTTTTGATTTACCAGAAGCAGAGGAAGAATTAGTGGCAGGTTATCAAACCGAATATTCGGGTATCAAATTTGGGTTATTTTACGTTGCTTCCTATCTAAATCTATTAGTTTCTTCGTTATTTGTAACAGTTCTTTACTTAGGAGGTTGGAATATCTCTATTCCTTACATATTCGTTCCTGAGCTATTTGAAATAAATAAAGTAGGTAGCGTCTTTGGAACGACAATTGGTATTTTTATTACATTAGCTAAAACTTATTTGTTCTTGTTTATTTCTATCACAACAAGATGGACTTTACCTAGACTAAGAATAGACCAATTATTAAATCTTGGATGGAAATTTCTTTTACCCATTTCTCTCGGTAATCTATTATTAACAACTTCTTTCCAACTCCTTTCATTGTAAAGGAAAGAAAAAGGAATAGGATATTCTAGATTTACGACTTCTCTCAAATAGCAAACAAGAGAAAGAAACAAACATAAAATTATTCATAGATCTTTACGATATGTTCCCTATGGTAACTGGGTTCATGAATTACGGTCAACAAACAGTACGAGCTGCAAGGTACATTGGTCAAGGGTTCATCATTACCTTATCCCACGCAAATCGTTTACCTGTAACTATTCAATATCCTTATGAAAAATTAATTACATCCGAGCGTTTCCGCGGCCGAATCCATTTTGAATTTGATAAATGCATTGCTTGTGAAGTATGTGTTCGTGTATGTCCTATAGATCTACCTGTTGTTGATTGGAAATTGGAAACTGGTATACGAAAGAAACGCTTGCTTAATTACAGTATTGATTTCGGAATTTGTATTTTTTGTGGTAACTGTGTTGAGTATTGTCCAACAAATTGTTTATCAATGACTGAAGAATATGAACTTTCTACTTATGATCGTCACGAATTGAATTATAATCAAATCGCTTTGGGTCGTTTACCAATGTCAGTAATTAACGATTATACAATTCGAACAATTTCGAATTCGCCTCAAAAATAAAAAAAAAATGTTAAAACCCTTTGATTAAAGAGGAATCTCCACCAATTAGTAAGGTTCAATTTGATCTAATCTACAGGAATGAGTTCTTTCTTTTTTTTTTTTGTTAGTTAATAACTAGAAATTCCAATTAACTGTTGATTCGTTGGCAAGAAGTGCGATTAAAGTTGGATTGAAAATGGAATCTAATAATATAATTTGAGTTTTGAGCTAA